TCGCGAGTTTAGAAATTCATTTCGGACAATTGAACTTTCTCGAACTGTTTCTTTTTAAGAACCAAAAATATTTGTGCCAAAATAACAGCTGCGAAGAAGAACAAAAGGCCTTGTACACGTAATGGATCTTGAAGTACTATTTCTGCATCTCCCTGACCAAATCCGCCTACATTAGGATTACTTGTCAACGGTTGATCCAATTTGATAGATTCGCCTTCTGAAACAAGGAGTTCTGGCCCCGGAGGGATAATATCAACCACTTGACGTCCATCCGACGCATCCGCTATGGTTATTTCGTATCCCCCCTTTTCTTTTCGTAGGATTTTGCTTACTATACCTGATGCTGTAGCATTATAAACTGTATTGTTACTTTTGCTCCCGTCAGGATAAATCTGGCCCCTTCCCCTGTTTCCACCTACGTATATAGGATATTTTAAGAAGTGAATGTCTTTCTTAGTAGCGGGGTCCGGGGAAAGAATAGGAAAGGTGATTTCACTATATTTCTGACCAGGAACAGGGCCTATGACAAGAATATTTTTTTGATTGGGGCGATAGCTCTGAAAAGACAAATTACCCATCTTTTCTTTTATCTCGGGGGAAATACGATCGGGAGGGGCTAATTCAAAACCCTCTGGTAAAATAAGAACAGCCCCCACATTCAAACCTCCCTTTTTACCATTAGCAAGAACTTGTTTCAGTTGCGTATCATAAGGAATTCGAACAACTGCTTCAAATACAGTATCGGGAAGTACCGCTTGCGGAACCTCAATATCCACTGGTTTATTAGCTAAATGGCAATTGGCGCATACAATACGCCCAGTCGCTTCTCGTGGATTTTCATAACCCTGCTGTGCAAAAATGGGATATGCATTTGAAATGGATGTACGAGTTATTATATATATCATGAGCGATGCGGAAATAGATCGAGTAATCTGTTCCTTTATCCAAGAAAAAGTATTTCTAGTTTGCATGGTCCAATCATTGATCCCGAAAATTTCTACAATAAATTGGGGTAGGTCACTAATGGAGTTTCCTATCCACGATTCTGTTATTTACTGGAATAATTTGACTCGATTAATCTATAGGAATATAGGATGAATCTCCGGGATGGGTAGAAATAGAAAGGGATTTTCAATGGTACAACTGCAAAGTAAGAAACATTATAATTGGATTAGGTAGATCATTTTTCAGTCATTCATTGAATGATAAATCACTACAAGTGACGGAGATACACGATTTAAATAACGGAAAATCCAATATTTTAAAATTGTATCTAGAATGACTGGAAAAGTGGAAACAAGGCCAGATATAATTTGATCATTATGAACAAATCCAAAATCCTTGTAGACAAAGCCAATCATCAATTCCCAACCATGGGGCGAATGAAATCCGATACATAAATCAGTTAATAAAAGAAGAGAAAAAGCTTTTATTGTGTCACTTAAGTTATATAGGAATTCCTGGGCCCAAGAGTTAAGAATAACAAGTTCTTTATTACCCAAAATAGAATAACCACTTAGAATAATGAAACAGATTATATTTGTCGAGAAGTGCAAAATCGTATGAATACGACCCTCGTTTTGTATCTTGATTAATTGGATTGTTTCTTTGTGAATTCCTATACGAAGGTTTTGTAGATGTGTCTCCGAGTATTCCTTGATCATTTCCTCTAAGAAGAGGAGTTCCTCTAATTCTATGAATTTTTCTAGAATACTCTTTTCTTCAATATCATTCAAAAAAGTTTCGGATTGCCTAGTATTCCACCAATTAGTAACCCACGATTCCAGACTTTTTTGAAATAAGAGAGAAATCCACCAGGGCAAAAATACGATAGATACAAGATATAAAAGAGGAGTGAATGCTTTCTTTTTTGCCATTTTTTCATCTGTGAATTGTTAATGAACCCATCTCATTCGTCAACTCTATGTAATCTAATATTTCTTATTTCTCTCACGCATCAATTCTATTACAAGTTATCGAACCTATGAATCTATTCACTATTTTTTATTTGTGATTTCGTAGTTAGGCCTTGAATTAGGCCTTGAATCTAGAAAAAAATACAAAAATAGACGAAAAATTCGAATGAATAAATAATCAAAAAATATTGTTTCCCTATAGTCAAATTTGAAGCACATATCTCCTTTCGATGAATGCCCCGAAAACTTAAATAATGAATATGAATATTATTCAGATTTTGATACGAAAGAACTCCTTTTCTATCATTATATAAAAATCTCTAATATTTCGAAAAATTTTAACTTACTATGAATAGTCAGGGATAGAATAATTGAGGGAATTTTCTGAAAAATATTGTGAAAAATGAGTGGCAAAAAATGACAGAAATTGGCTAGTTATCATTATAAGAGATCCAATTTTTTGGTCATTAAGGAGCACAAAAAGAAGCGTCGAAAAAATGACAAGATATGCTCTATCTGAATCTAAAGTCTCAATTCCAACAATGAAAAAGGGGGGATTCCTTATTTCGAAATGGTTGATTATGAGATATTTCGATTTGTTTATTATTATTTTTTTATTGAGTTGTGGATATTTCGATACATATAAAAGATCCCCAAAAGAGTTTTTTTATACTTGTTCCATATATGTCTGCTTTGACTCGAATGAATGTTCTGAAGAAACCTCAATTAAGTTATGTTCTAGAAAAAGAGGATTCTTGCGTTTTTGCCCTCCTGCTGAAAGCATTCATTTATCGGCTCATTTCTTAAAATACTTCAATTGGTACACGCAAGAAATAGGCCAATTCAGCAGCTTTTTGTTCCATTTCCCGCGGAGTAAAATTCTCATCAGTACGAGTCAATGGAATGGCTCCCTGGCCTCTGATATCCATATAAAGGACACGCCGAGCATAAATACCCTCTTTAACTTCTATTCTGACGGATTGAATATCTTTTATAAGAAATCGGAGAAAGACCCGACGATTTTTTCCAGGAAATCCCCAACGAAAGATACACACTATTCCGTCTTTTATATCAAATCGATCATAACCACTACCTACATTCCACGAAATTGTGCACCACAAATAGGAGCTAATAAAAAGACCCGCGATCCCATAGAAAGACATCACAATTCCTTGTGGAAAAAAAACGATTTCCTGAGACGGAAATAAAGATATCAAATTTCTACCAAGATAACTCGAGGTTCCAACCAACAAGAATCCTAATGAACCTAAAAAAAGGATAATAGCCCAGCAGAAATTACTTGTTTTTCGAGCCCCCTTTATAGGTTCTATCCATATATGTTCTGATCGACAACTCATACTTGATCCCGTTGCTTTTTTGGAATTGAGAGAATACCCCAAATGAATTTGACTTTAGTCCGTTTGTTTCCGAAGTAACTCGCATCAACTAGCACTAGTTTGATGTGAACCTTTAGGAGTAATTCATTAAATTGGTTAGATCTAAACTAATAACATACCCTTCGTATTATCTCACTAAAGATAGCCACATACATATAGATAGACCAACGTTACAGTTCAGCCATCCGCCGATTCGGGTCTATTTGAAAATAGCTAGAACATAGCATTTTCTGGAGACATAAGAATTTTTCGGCGGAAGCCGCTTATACCATATTTATACCATATTTTGCTAAATGGATATCTGTGTTATGATACAAACGTCAATTGAAAAAAAAAAAAAAAAAGAGATGAGATTTTGTGCCATCGGCTCTAAACAATCTTGTTTTTTTGAACATGAAGAAATAAAGAAGCCATTGCGATTGCCGGAAATACTAGGCCTACTAAAGGGACCAAAACAGAGGGAAAGTTAAGAGTTGTCATAGAATGGGTACCTCGATTTACTATTTGTACCTGTTATTATTATTTAGAATTTATAATATAATATATATCTTATTATATATAAGGATATCTTACTTATTATAATTTGATAATTCTAAATTGAAATTATTATTACTTAATATCTATAGATATCAGTATCTATCTAAGTGAGTATATAATGTACTTTCTACATGAAGGATTTGAAAGGATATGGATGATATCTTATTTTATTCATTTTTTGCTCTTGTCTTCGAATTTCATTTATTAAGCAAAAAGTTTCTTAAAAATGAATAAAAATGAATTAGATTCTACTTATTTAGATTCTAGTTATATTGAATTGAGGGGTTTGTTAGAATCCCATCCAGTAGGGATTCTTAGTCAAAATAGGATTATCGTAAGATATAGAAAGATAAAAAATTCTATATTTTCTAGAGTTTAATTATATATGACGAGAAGAAGATATTTTTTTTATGACGAGAAGAAGATATTTTTTTTATGACGAGAAGAAGATATTTTTTTTGCCTAATTATAAGAATTTCATCTTTTATCTTGTTAATAGAGGCTTCTTGATCAAATCAATAATAAGGAATATAGAAAAAGGAATATAGAAAAGGGGGCGGATTTTCAATTTTCTGTGATTTTTGATTCTTTATACAATTAGATCTTATGTCAACAAAGAAAACCCCATTCGTCTAATTTTGACTTGGATTCCGATAAACTAATTACTTGTTTGCTCAAAAAAATTGAACTTAATGTTTTAATTTTGATTCAAAGGAAAGAAAGTGTGGAGTTGAAATAACTCGCTCAGAACGCTTTTTAAAGGATTACGTGGTACGATTAGATCGAATAAGCCCTTCTGGAATAAATACTCAGCCGCTTGTGAACCGTCGGGTACTGTTTTATTCAGTGTTTGTTCAATTACTCTTTTACCCGCAAAGGCAATGTAGGCATTGGGTTCAGCAATAATGATATCCCCCAACATACCAAAACTAGCTGTCACCCCACCGGTAGTAGGAGATGTAAGGATTGGTACATAGAATAACTTTTTATTTGATTGATAATCATATAAAGCAGAAGATATTTTAGCCATTTGCATCAAGCTCAAACTTCCTTCTTGCATGCGTGCCCCTCCGGAAGCACACACTATAATAAGAGGTAGAAATTCTTTAGTAGCGTATTCAATCAAACGGGTAATTTTCTCCCCGACGAC